CCCCCTCCTCCTCTGCCCCCTTTTAGACAATGGACAGAGGCCTCCTCACACCCCTGAGACACTGGACAAAGGCCTCCGTCCAGTATCTCAAGGGCGGCCCCAAAAACTTACAAAATTATCTGTCACATAAATGCTATCTTGAACATAACACCACTTGTCAGACGGCACCCCCACACCACACGCCCTCTCTAATTTGTTCACCCACCCCCATGGGTAGATTGGGGGGCAGTACCGGATAAAAAGCCCCCGAAACAGGAGGACAATAACTCTCGCATATCTCCGGTAATATACTATGCATAATAAGCTTACAAGAATGTAAGGCAATCCTTGTCCCATTATAAAAATGTTCAACAGCAGGGTCCTGCCCGCAGAGAGCTATTGTATTATAAATAACCGCAGCTGATTGTCCTCCATCAAGTGCGCGGTCAATACCAATAAAATCGGGGGTCGCTACAAAGGCATACAAGCCTTCCGCAACTAGGCAGAAGCCGAAGACCTGCAAGCCAGTAACCCGCCCCCGCAATCGGCTTTATAAACCCAAAGATTAGACTAAAAATACCAAACATTTTTAAGTCTTTGGGTTTTCAAATAATAAAGGTAACACCTCATAGGTATGAAATAAAGGAGGAGAGACATGAGCCCACTCTAAAGAAGCCCAACTTTCCCCTTCGTCTTCGATTCAAGCAATAAATTGCTCTTCTCAAACATATACATCATAAATAATATATATAAAAAAAACAACTCCTACTATTGAAATTGTAGAACCTAAAGAACTAACCAAATTCCAACCAGCAAAACAATCTGCAAAATCAGAGTATCGTCTCGGAAAGCCTGTCAAGCCCAAAAAGTGTTGGGGGAAAAAGGTCAAATTTACACCAATAAACATTAACCAAAAATGGGCCTTGCCATATAGCTCATTATAACAATACCCCGTTATTTTCCCCAATCAATAATAAAAGCCACCAAAAATAGCAAAAACCGCCCCCATAGAAAGCACATAATGAAAATGGGCTACAACATAATATGTGTCATGCAAAACAACATCCAAAGAACTGTTTGCTAATACAACCCCAGTTAAACCACCCAATGTAAACAAAAAAACAAACCCCATTGCCCAAAGCATAGGAGTGTCTAATCTCAAAGTTCCCCCGAAAATAGTGGCTAGCCAACTAAACACTTTTATTCCAGTTGGCACAGCAATAATCATAGTTGCCGCAGTAAAATATGCTCTTGTGTCCACATCCATCCCAACCGTAAACATATGGTGAGCCCACACAATAAAACCCAATATTCCAATTGAGAGCATTGCATAAACCATTCCTAAGTATCCAAAAATCTGCTTCTTAGCGACAAAAGTTGGTATTATTTGAGAAATCATTCCAAAGCCAGGTAATATTAAAATATAGACCTCGGGGTGTCCAAAAAACCAAAACAAATGCTGAAATAAAATCGGGTCTCCCCCGCCTGCGGGATCAAAAAAAGTAGTATTAAAATTTCTATCCGTTAAAAGCATGGTTATCGCCCCCGCTAACACTGGCAAAGACAACAGCAATAAAAAAGCAGTAATCAAGATAGACCACACAAACAATGGCATTTTATTTAACGTTATCCCGGGAGCCCGCATATTAAATATGGTTGTTATAAAATTCATTGCACCCAAAATCGAAGACGCCCCAGCTAAGTGAAGGCTAAAAATAGCCATGTCCACCGCCCCGCCAGAGTGGGCTTGGATACTTGACAAAGGAGGATAAACCGTTCATCCGGTACCAACTCCTTGTTCAACAAAAGCGGAGCCTAATAATAATATTAAAGCAGGGGGCAACAACCAAAAACTAATATTATTAAGCCGGGGGAAGGCCATATCGGGGGCACCTATGTATAATGGAACCAACCAATTCCCAAACCCCCCTATCATCACTGGCATAACCAAAAAAAAAATCATAATAAAAGCGTGTGCCGTAACAATTACATTATAAAGATGATCATCTCCTAACATAGCCCCCGGAGCCGAGAGCTCTAATCTTATTAACATACTGAAGGCCGTGCCGAGCATGCCCGCCCCAATCCCAAATACTAAATATAACGTACCAATGTCTTTGTGATTAGTTGAAAACCCCCAACGAATTACATATAAACTTTTCATCTCCAAATAAAAAGAACTTCTTTAGTTAGCTCCAAACACCCCCCTAAAACAGCCCCACTTTTTATTACCGACTTTCTTATTAACCAATTCATTTTAATCGTGGGCAAAACAAAAAACACCAATAGAAAAAATAATAAAAATAAAAGAAGTAAAGTTCATCGGTATTGAGTTAAAAACATGGTAGTGTCTAATTGTGGCATCTTAACTAAAATACAATCAAAACCAATTAAGGCAGGGAGTGCGGGACTTGCACCCACATTTTTAGCTTTGAAGGCTAACGGTCTACTTTAACCTAACCCCCTCGATCAGAAAACTAAACAACCCCCCAGATAAATATGGCAACGCCAATAAATATAACTAAAGCATAGTTAAAAACTTGACCAGATTGTAAATTACTAAGGCCTCGAGTTAGCCAAACTAAAAAATCAGATATCCCCTTTGGGCCCACCAACTCAAGTGTGCCTTTATCAATAGTCCGATACGAAATTTGATGACCCCCCTTCCATGCCCTCTTCACTAAAAAATTGTTAAAAACATAATTAAACTGTCAAGCAGAGTATAAAAAAGTGTAGCCTATTCGACCCATAGAAGAAGGCACCCCAAAGAAATGCACTGAATAAAAATAAAGAACAATAACTAACCCTGCCCCCCCCAAACTAAGGAAAACAGGTAATAACTTAATAAAAACAGGAACAATTGGAGGAAATGTTATTTGAAAAGACCAAGCCACCTCTTTAACCAAATAACCCACAAAAAGACTCCCCAAAGCCAATAGTATTAAAGGCAAAACTAAATTCCAAGAACCCTCATGAATACGTCTAAAAACCGCTTTTCTAGAATTGGTATTAGATAAAAAAGTTAAATAAACCAATCGAATCGAATATAAGGTAGTAAGTAAGGCCGAAAACCCCCCCAATCAATAAGCAAAAGTTAAATAATATTGTTCAAAAGCCAACTCTAAAATTAAATCTTTAGAATAAAACCCTGTTAAATAAGGAAACCCCATTAAAGACAAAGAGCCAATAACAACCATAATATAAGTAAGAGGAATTAATTTAATCAGCCCCCCCATTTTCCTTATATCCTGTTCGTCAGACAAAGCATGAATAACAGACCCCGCACTTAAGAACAATAAAGCTTTAAAAAAAGCATGATTCATTAAATGAAATAGGCTTATGGAGTAATGAGATATCCCACAGGCCACCACCATATACCCTAATTGACTACAAGTCGAATAAGCAACAACTTTTTTTAAATCATTTTGAATTACCCCAACAGTGGCGGCCAAAAGCACCGTAAGAGACCCAACAATTGTTACAGCCATTAAAGCAAATGGAGCTTGTTCAAAAAAAGGAGAAGATCTAATTAATAAAAAAACACCCGCTGTTACCATGGTGGCCGCATGGATTAAGGCGGACACCGGAGTTGGTATAAAAAATTTTCAATACACAACTGTTCACATAATAGACAGGACTTTATCTTCTACTCTACAACTTGTTTACTTTTAAATCTGAAAACTAATCTTTAGATAAAAAGGCCTTGCATTTTCCCCTACTCTCACTCCAACCCACCTTTAACCCACTCATATATTAAACCCAAGGTTAAAATTCCCAAAAACCCCATCATAATTCAAAAACCAAAGGGAGAAATTTGATTAAAGAGAACACACCACGGAAAAAGAAAAGATATTTCTAAGTCAAAAATTAAAAACAAAATACCGACTAAAAAAAATCGAACTGAAAAAGGACGTCCTGGTATTCCAAAGGGCTCAAACCCACATTCATAAGCCGAAACTTTCTCTCGATCCGGTTGTTTTGCCCCTAAAAAATAAGAAGCGCCAGAAAAAAGCGCAGAAAGAACCACACTAAAAACTAATAAGAAGAAAAGGTTATAAAACTCTAAAAACACCGTGCTTCGTATCTTTTTAACCCCGAAGTGAGCTAAAAGACTTTAAAATTATTGTTCCTCTTATTCGATAATACGCAACCATAATGGCTAAACCAATAGCTGATTCCGCTGCAGCGACTGTCAAACCCATAATTGTAAAAACTTGTTCTATTAAAAGATCTATTTCGATAGAACTAATTAAAAACAAAAAAAAGGCCGCTAATAAAATTAATTCAATAGAAATTATCATTATTATAAAATGCCCCCTATTAAGAACCACCCCCCAACCCCCCAATAATAATAATATCACAATAACAATCACATACTTATAGTACATTATTCTTTAGATAAAAACAATATTCAATTAATATATCGGTCAAGCGAAACCGCCTCGATTACAATAGGCATAAAAGAATGATTCGCCCCACAAATTTCTGAGCATTGACCATAAAACGTTCCTGGTCTTTTAATAAAAAGGCCAGCTTGATTCAACCGACCCGGAACCGCATCTGTTTTTATCCCCAATGCAGGGACGGCAAAAGAATGTAAAACATCCGCACCAGTCACCAAGATTCTCACATGTGTATTAATAGGAACAACCAATCTATGATCAACTTCTAATAACCTAAAATCACCACTGTTTAAATCGGATGTCGGAACCATATAAGAATCAAATTCTAACGTTTCTTCCTGATAGTCTGAATATTCATAAGATCAATACCATTGATGTCCAATTGCTTTAATTGTTAAAGCAGGACCCACAACTTCATCCATTAAATATAATAATTTTAAAGAAGGAGAGGCAATAAAAACCAATATTACAGCCGGAATTATGGTCCAGACTATTTCTAATAAAGTTCCGTCGATCAAATCTCTATCATAATACTTACCATTTAAAGCCTCAACAAGCAACCACAACACTACTATCACAATAACAATCAATAAAAACATAATCTGATCATGAAAAAAAACTATTTCCTCCATCACCGGATCTGCCGCCTCTTGCAAACCCAAGTGCCAAGGTTCCGGTATATCTTTCTTTCCACATACATTTACGAGATAAAAAAAACTATTTAACATTTGCTGCCCACTAAAAAACTAAGAGCCCCATCAATAAACACAAAGATATAAAAATAATCACACCACATCCACAAAATGCCAATACCAACTCGACGCCTCAAATCCGACATGTTGACGGCAAGTAAATTGATTAGATTTTAATCTTATCAGACAAACGGCTAAAAAAGTAGTCCCGATTATAACATGAAAACCATGAAACCCAGTCGCCATAAAAAAAGTAGACCCATAAACCGAATCCGAGATAGCGAAAGGGGCCTCATAATACTCAATTACTTGTAGCCCCGTAAATAAGACACCAAGAAAAACAGTTAAAGATAAACCTAGGATTGCCTCTTCTCTTTTCCCACTAATTATAGCATGGTGTGCCCAAGTGACAGTAGCACCAGAACTTAATAAAACAGCAGTGTTTAACAAAGGAACTGAAAAAGAGTTTAAAGGATTAACCCCTTGAGGAGGTCAAACAACACCCAGCTCAACAGCTGGTGCCAGACTACTATGAAAAAAAGCTCAAAAAAAAGAAAAAAAAAAAAGAACTTCCGAAAGTATAAATAAAAGCATTCCATATTTTAGCCCCTGTTTAACCACCAGAGAATGATACCCTTGAAAAGTCGACTCTCTAATAACATCTTGTCATCAAACGAACATAATTATCACAATTATTAACACTCCCAGATACATAATTTGACTTAAACCATAATGAAAATACACAACACTTCCCACAGTAATAAAAAAAGCCCCCCCCGCCCCCAGACAGGGCCAAGGAGAAGGCTCAACTAAATGATAAGGATGACATAAAACAGTTCGCACCATCAAACAAATTATTAACCAGACCTTCTTCCCAAAATAAAATATCAACCAACCCACCAACACATTCTAAACCACAATACTTGAGAAAAGCCTCGAAACAATAACACTCTTAAAAAGTCGACTCTCTAATAACACCTTGTCATCAAACGAACATAATTATCACAATTATTAATACTCCCAGATACATAACTTAACTTAAACCATAATGAAAACACATAACACTTCCCACGACAATAAAAAAAGAGTACCCCACTACGTCAAACTACACTTTTTAAATAGCCTCACAAAACTTACTAACAAGCCAAGAAGTTTGTTCCGCATCCTCCTTAGTGAATTTCATCGTTGCATCTACGCAACGAGTCAAATCTAAATGGCCCTTCATGGCTTTTAGATTTGAAACATTCTCTACCACTAAGAAAGAATCTACGGAACAAGACGATTGGGTTATCTCTCAAGGCATGGCCTTTAGATGTGAAACACCCTCCGTCATTAAGAAAGAGTTTACAGAGCGGGCCAAGTCAATGATTTCATAAGAGCCAAACGTCCCCGAATTAGAGATATTTAAAATAGTGCAGTATGACGCAGTGAACCACTCCCCTGGAATAAGAGTAAGACTATATAAACTCACCGTCATTAAGGGTTAAAAAAATAATATCCAAACGTCCCCATATTAGAGGTGTTTTTAATAGTGTAGTATGACGCAGTAAGCAATTCCCCTGGAATGAAATTAAGACTATATAAGCTCGCTGCCATCAAGGGCCAGTTCCCTCACCCTCACTATGTTACGACTTACTCTGCCTCGGAGATCTTAGAAACCCTCTTGAAAAGCAACCAACCAATCTTTCTAAGCAAAGGCGACGGGCTATTTGTGCTAACACTGAGGGTATTTCATTGAAACGCTCTACTTTTCAATTACTATTAAATCCAACTTTCTGTTATCTTCCAGGCACTTCCCGAACTCTTATTTTAGGGTTCCACATTCAAAGTTTCCCATTGTATAAAAAAATGTAGCGCATCTAATCCCCAAACATTAGGACAATAAGACCTGACTTCATCCAATAAAAAGGGTGGCTCCAACCCACTGGGTTAAATCTGTTTTATGTTTTATACACAAATTGACGACGGCCATGCAATACCTGTCAAAGGGGGATTCAAGTTTGGGTAAGGTCTTTCGCGGACTATCGAATTAAACGACACGCTCCTCTAATTTGAACAATGAACAGCCAAGTTTTTTGAATTTTAACCTTGCGATCGTACTACTCAAGCGGAAAATTTCTTACTTTTTAGGATTGCTTCACATTTTTTTCATTATTTACAGTATAGACTACCAGGGTGCCTAATCCTGTTTGCTTCCCATACTCTCGTGTTTTAGCCATCCCACTATAATCACGGAGATAAATAGTCTTCACATCTAAAGTTCTTTTTTCTATTTAAACATTCCACCGTTACAAAAAAATTCCATTTACCCTCTTAAATTATAATTCCTATTTTAATTTAAACGGCCTATCACACCCTTTACGCTTTTATCTGCAAAACTAGTCCTTAAGTTTCACCGCGTCTGCTGGCACTTAATTTGACGGACTAGATAAGGTGCCCTCTCTGTGTCTTACTTTCGTAAATTGCACAAAATTCTTTACTGCTGCCTCGGAGGTCAAGACCCCATTTGAGCTTTCCCCTTGTCTCAGTGAAAATGTGGCTCCAAACTAAAGCCCCGCATCATAAGCAAGGTGGTCCATAACACCCCCTTCTACCTAATACGACTCCGGCCCAGCCAAACTTGGCCTCCGGGCTCCCTCACCTGTTCGCACACTATCATAGACTCCGTGACACCAAAATGAAAGGCCCACCTTCCATCTTGCCAAGTCGGAAGACTGTTCTTTAGATACTAGCATGTATTTAGGAGGTAACTTGTCTTTTATCTTCCCCAAAACCAAAGGACTTTCATATCTCTAAAAACTAAACCAGAACTAGTCTTTAGGTTAATAAATAATTTAACCCCCCCCCGGGCTAAAGATAACCCCATTCTTTATAGGGTCTATAATTATGAAAGGAAATACTCCAAAAATAAAAACTGCTATTACTAAAGGAGATATGGCCAACAGCTCCCCTCGACTTAAATCTCTAATAAAAAGAAGGTGATTGGAGGCCGCCCCAAAACTAATTCGATTATATAAATAAAGAGAGTACGCCGCGGACCAAACCATGCCTGAAGTGGCTAACACCCCAAGCCCAAAATTATATTCAACAGCAGCTAACAACGAAAAAAACTCCCCAACAAAATTACAGCTTAAAGGAATCCCCATATTAGTTAACGATAAAACCATCATAATACAAACAAAAATTGGCATTGTAAGGGTCACTCCACGATAATATTTAATAAGACGAGTGTGATGACGCTCATATAAATAAGTAATAGCAATAAAAAGGGCCGAGCTAACAAAACCATGCGCCAACATCATAAAAACTGCCGCCACCAGCCCCTCAATTGTGTGGGTGAATAAACCTAAAGGGACCAACCCCATGTGTGCAACCGAAGAATAGGCAATAAGCCGCTTAAAATCCACTTGCCGACAAGTCAGTAAACCTCCATAAATAATAGCCACAACACCCAGCATAACAACCAGGGGGGCAAAATACTCGGAAGCTGCGGGTAAGACCGGTCAAGAAAATCTTAAAAACCCATAGCCCCCTAGCTTTAGTAATATCCCCGCCAATATCCCCGAACCAGAAACAGGGGCCTCCCCATGGGCTTGGGGCAACCAAATATGAAATGGTATTTGAGGAATTTTAACCGCCAAACTAAGAAAAAACCCAGCCAATACTCATTTTTGAGTAACAACAGGTACTTTTATATTTAATAATGTTTGATAATCAGTTGTTCCTGTAACCCTATATAGTTGAAAGATGCCCAAAAGCATAAACCCCGATCCCGCGAAAGTATAAAAAAAAAAATAATAAGAAGCACGTACTTTTTCTTCTCTGGAGCCTCAAACACCAATCAAAAGGAACATCGGAATCAATATACCCTCAAATAAAACATAGAATAAAAGTAAGTCAAGCACTAAAAACACCCCGACTAATAAAATCTCTAAAAACAATAGACACAACAAAAATTCTTTTAATAAGTGTTTAATTGACTTTCAACTAATTAAAACACAAATTGGTATCAATAGTGCAGTTAAAACAAAAAAAAACAAAGAGGCCCCGTCTAGAGCAAAAACTCCCGGACCCCATTGAAAATTTAAGCCCGGAGAAAGGATCCACTCTATTCGATTTATAATTTGAAATTGTCCTTCTAAGTCAAAAACACCCCACAGAACCAAAACACTAATTAAAATCGCCAAAGACCACTCAAGCGCGACTCTTTTTAATTTTTCACTATCCTCTCTCGAAACCCTCATCACATTAATTATCCCCATAAAAAGCAAAAAAAAAACTAAACCCAATCCATTTTTTAAACCAAACATTACACACTTTTTTCCCGCCCCTACCACAGCAACAGTAACAGCCCTCTCCAACAATTAACCCAATAAAAATATTATTTGTAACATCTGCTCTTCTTCTTATTTATTTTACAAAATCTTTTTTAAAAAAATTTATTAAAACATTTTATAAACCAGCCCCCCTCTCCCACAGTGTAACCTTAGCCGACTAAAAACCAACAACCACTTCTTAACCACAATACTCCTTGGAGTTTAAATTTGAAAACGACTCCAACTCTTTTCCACTAATGTAATACAATTGTATCCGCCAAATAAATAGTGGCCAATAGACAAAAAACATATGCCTGAATTACTGCAACCGCCACTTCTAATAACGTTATAAAAACCATTATCAATAAGGGTAAAGCCCCCGCAAGCCCACTTGCAATTAACATATTAAACCCAAACCCAGCTATAATAGCAAATAGTAGATGCCCCGCCGACAAATTCGCTGCTAAACGAACTCCTAGTGAAACAGCCCTGGAGATATAGCTTACTGTTTCTATTAACACCAAAAGAGGAGCTAAGCCCAAGGGAGCGCCACTTGGCATAAAAACACTAAAAAAATCTCACTTAAACCGCCAAAAACCAGCTAGGGTCACACCTATGATTATTGAAAAAGATAAGCCCATTGTAACTACAACATGAACAGTTGGAGTAAAAACATAAGGGAATAAGCCCAACACATTCAAAAACACTATAAAAAAAAAGAGAGAAACAATTAAAGGAAAATACTTTAGCCCCTCAGCTCCTAAGTTATCTTTCACAACACTATGGAGATGATCATAGATCAACTCAATCAAAGATTGCCACCTCTTCGGAATTAATTGAGCCCCCTTAAATAATAATAAAACCACAACCACTACTAAAACCATCATCATTGATGAATTAGTTAAGACGATCAGAGTCACTATTTTAAATTGATCAAAATAAGCACCGCTCATTAGTATTTTAAAACAATTCGCTCCTCCCAAACAAAACCCGGCCAAGTCTTTAAAGAAAATTCTTTCGACTCAGTTTTTACCGACTTGTTTGAAAAAAAATATCTTGTCTTTTGACCGCAAGCCCCACTTCCGACCCAATTTCTTGAGTTAACACTATTGCCCCCACCATCGCCACTAAAAGTATAAAACTCGCCAAAATAAATAAATAATAACAAGTTATGTACAAAATTCGCCCGAGCGCCTCCATGTTTTGATACTTCATTAAAAACCAAGGAGTGGCCAAATCTCAAGCGCTTCTAATTTCAGCCCCCAAAAAAGTCCGGTGGATATGGGGGCCGCCTTTTATTAACCAACTAGAAGCCACTCCTGAAAAAAAAAAGGTTCCAATAACCAACCCAATAGGAACGTAATTTGTCATATCTGCCTCCCCACCTAATCGAAAAGCGGGAGGAAAGTCTGTTAGATTTAACAACATAATCACAAACAAAAATAAAATAGCAATCGCCCCCACATAGATTATTAAAAACATTAAAGCAACAAAAGTTATCCCCAACCAAAGAAAAAATACCGCAGAACCGATAAAAACAACAATCAACCAAAAAATCGAATGAATAGGATTGAGTGCTGATATTACCATAATTCCAGAGCCAACAATACCAAATGCTAGTATATAAAAGACCGCCCCAAGCAGATTTAATTATTTTAAAATAATCCCCCCACAGCCCAATGGGCTAATTGCAACCACAGGTTCGGAGAGAACATTGTAAATCCAATAACATACAACCCGGCACCAATCAACAAAGCCTTTCTAAAATTTATTCAGTTTTCTTTTCTTAACATTTTTGAGCCAATCAAAAGAGAAGAACTAGCTTGAAAATAGATAATTTTGACTATTCTAACATAATAAACACCAGCCACAACGGAACACATCACGGCCAAAAGAAAGACTAAATAATATTGATGTACCACCCCAGACAATAAAACCAGCCACTTACCCAAAAATCCCACTAAAGGAGGTACCCCGGCAATCGAAAGAAAAGTCAAAGCTAAGGTTAAAGCTAAAACAGGTAGTCTCCTTGAAAGCCCACCAAACTCTACAATCAAACTTTTTACGGTGCCTAAGGCTAATATTGTGGCAAAAACACAAATAGACATTATTACATATAAAATCACATATATTAAACTCGCTTGAATGCTCTCAAATGACCCAACCTCTATCCCCCAAAGCACAAACCCCATGTGCCCCACCCCACTATAGGCTAACAGCCGTTTGACTTTGGTTTGATTTAAAGCACCAAGCGCCCCCACAAGCATCGAAAAAAGAGCCCCAACTAATAAAACATTAACCGCCGACCCAATTGAAACCAAAATTGAAAAATAGCCAACTTTAGGGACAGTGGCCAATAGAGCCGTCGTTGTTGTCGGAGCCCCATCATAAACATCCGGTGCCCACATATGAAAGGGAGCAACAGATAACTTAAACAAAAGGGATACCACAATTAACAAACTACCGATGGAGACTCGAACCTCAGAAAAGTCTAACCCCGAATTCAACGCTAAATTTATATATGAAATATGAGTCCCCCCCGTAAGCCCACACAATAAAGCACATCCAAATAAAAATAAACCGGATGAAAGCGCCCCTAACACAAAATACTTCAAACCCGCCTCCGCACTTTGCCCAGATCCCCCTCTTTGAGCGGCCAAAATAAAAAGAGAAAGAGTGGATAGTTCAATCGCTAAATAAACAGAAAGTCAATTGCTTGAAGAAACTAAACAAAGACTCCCTAGTGCTACCATTAGGTTTAAGAGGGGCAAATGCGCATATGTTTGAAATAAATGCGCCTTTACTCGCCCCCCAGAGAACCTTGGAAAAATTTGCCTTTCCGTATCCACCATTAATAAAACAGCGATAGAGCCCACGATAATAATTAATTTAATAATTTCAGTTCAACCGTTTTCAACCAACAAACCTCCCACAGATAATTCAGAAAAAAAATTCGACAAAAACCCAAATAAAAAAGAAAGGCCACCCCCTCCCCCACTTATAATTAATAATATTAAAACAGATAATTTTAAAACAAAATTGTTAATACTAATAATCCCCACCCCCAGTATCAAAATGCTTAAGATCACAAATTCTGTGGGCCACATCATTATCCTCTTCAAGGATTAGCGGGGTCCCTTGTTTGCTTATATTATACTTGATAGCCGATCCGCTACTTCAGCTATCAAGTAACACGCAAACAAGACCACCCGCCAACAACCCTAAAGTAATAAGACCTGCTAGTATACCCTATTCTACAGGATCTTTTGGTAAAATATCTACTAAGTTATCCTTCATTTTTTTTACACTTTATTTTATTAAATAGAACATAATTTTCTATTTCCCCCAACAAAGGAATTAATATAAGAAAATAAAAAAAATAGTATAGCGCCACCAACTGCCCCAATAATATAAAAGGCTCTTCTACAACCAAAGACCCGACTCAGGTAAGAAGAATAAAATTCACTATAAAAGATCAAAAGGCCATACGTCCAAAAGGACGAAAGGGCAACCCTCTTAATCAACTCCGGTGAAATAGTGGAAAAAAAAATAAAATTAATATACTAAAAAACATAGACACAACCCCCCCAAATTTATTCGGTATTGAGCGCAAAATTGCATAAGCAAATAAAAAATATCACTCAGGCTGAATATGCACTGGAGTCACCAGTGAATTGGCTTGAATAAAATTTTCTGGATCCCCCAATAAATTAGGCACCAAATACACAATAATACTTAATAACATAAGCGTAACTACTATTCCATATCAATCCTTGGATGTGTAGTAAACATGAAAAACGACATCATCCACAGGGAACTTAGACCCCACAGGACTATTTGACCCCTCTACATGTAAAAATATTAAATGAGCCCCGACTAAGATCACTAAAAGAAAAGGAAAGAGAAAATGCAGACTAAAAAATCTAGTGAGCGTAGCCCCAGAAACACTAAACCCCCCCCAAACTCATTGCACAACATCTGTCCCCACATAGGGAAGAGCGGACAATAGATTTGTAATAACTGTCGCCCCCCAAAAAGACATTTGACCTCAAGGTAACACATAACCCAAAAAAGCCGTTGCCATCGTCAAAAGAAGTATTACGATACCAACTCGCCAAACCGGGGCTTTCAAATAACCCCCATAATACAAACTTCTCCCAATATGAAGATAGAGACACAAAAAAAACAGAGAGGCTCCATTAGCATGAAAATATCTTAATAAAAACCCATAGTTCACATCGCGCATAATATGTCCCACCGATGCAAAAGCCAAACCGACCTCTGCGCAATAATGCATGGACAAAAAACACCCCGTTACGATTTGCATAACTAAGCACAACCCCAACAAAGAACCAAAGTTTCACAAATAGCTTATATTTGAAGGAGAGGGTAAATCCACCATAACACCATTCACCGGGGATAAAAGTGGATTCTCTTTGCGCAGTGGCATAGGAAAGCCCCCAGAATTTAACTCCCAAACTAGACAGATTTATCTAGAGATTAGCCCTCAAACTTAAACCAATTAAATACCTCAAACAACAAAATGTCTTAGATTGGAGGCGGGCCATTTAACCCAAAAAGAACACTAGCCACAAAAGCCACCACTCCCAAACTTAGAGGTAAATACGCCTTTCATAACAAAGACATAAGCTGATCGTATCGAATACGAGGAAAAGAGGCCCTCACCCAAATAAAAAGAAAAATTATTAAAACAACTTTTAGACCAAACCACCCCGCCCCGCCTTTTAAATATTTTACCGGAGAAAGTCACCCCCCTAAAAAAAAGATAGTTGTTAAACAGCTCATCAATATAATATGCGCATATTCGGCAAGAAAAAATAGAGCAAAAGACATCGAAGCATATTCTACGTTATACCCCGACACTAGCTCCGACTCTCCTTCTGTTAAATCAAAAGGAGCTCGATTAGTCTCCGCCAAAGCTGAAGCAAAAAACATTATTGTAACAGGAAATAACGGAAAAAAAAACCAAACACCACTATTTTGCGCCAAAACAATTTCAGTAACACTCAAAGAGCCAACACACAATAGGACCGAAATGATGATCAACCCAATCGAAACTTCATAACTAATCATTTGGGCCGCTGCCCGAATCGCCCCCAAAAAAGCATATTTAGAATTACTCGCCCACCCAGACATCAGTATCGCATAAACACTTATCGAAGAGACAGCCAAGATATACAAAACCCCTATTTTTAAATCACTTATTAAAACCCCTCTCCCATAAGGCACAACCCCTCAAACAACTAACGCCAAAGTAAAGGAGAGCACCGGCGCCACTATATAAATAAACAAATTAGTTTGATGCGGAATCACCATCTCTTTGGTAAATAGTTTTAAGCCATCTGCAAAAGGCTGAGCCAACCCACTAACCCCCACTACATTTGGCCCTTTTCTAGCCTGCATATATCCTAAAACCTTTCGTTCAGCTAAAGTTAAATAAGCTACTGTGATAAGCAATGGAACTAGAACCATTAATATTTTTAAAAATAAATGAACTATTACCACGAACATTTTAAAACAGATTCTTGGTCTGAAGACTAATCTAAAGAAAAAAAAATCACACAATCGAAATTTACTTTAATCTATAAAATAGAATCACAAAAAATCTCGGAGGTTTCAATAATCAAGACACTCTAAGTTTTAAAACTAATCTTTAGATAATTTCAATCAAACCTCTTAAACTTAATAAACCAATCTATTAAATCTAATTACTAACCCCGAACTTTGTTACCTGCGGATAAACTTCCTATTTTTAAATCTGAAGACTTGACAAAAGATATAACTCTCTATTCGGCCAGGCTAAAAACTCAAACCTTCAACGACTCAAAGCCCTCCCAGCATACAGTGACTCAATAGTTCTAATTAATTACTTAGACAAAATGGCCCAACATTTACCCTCCATAGCATCCGGCAACCAAGTATGCAGCCCCAACTGTGCAGACTTCCCAACCGCCCCTATAAACAATAGCAAACAAATTAAAGTTATATCGCTAGATTGGGCAGATACAACAACCATATTAAAAACAGAAGAAAACTCTAAAGACCCAAAACGATCTAAAATACCAAACATAGCCAAAATCAACCCCATGTCTCCCACTCGATTAACTAACATGGCTTTTATAGCCGCTTTATTTGCTTCAACTCTAGTTAATCAAAAATTTATTAAAAGATAAGAGCACAAACCAACACCCTCCCAACCAATAAACAATTGTAAGTAATTGTCACTGCTGACCAATATAACCATCAAAAATGTAAAGAGGGATAAATAGGACATAAAACGAGGAATATGAGGATCCCCTGCCATATATGCCATAGAAAAGATATGAACTAAAGTAGAGATTGTTGTAATAACAAGTAACATAATCGCAACTAAACTATCAAACTGTAGGCCAAAATAAACAGTCAAGAGATCAGAATCTAATCACCTTCATAGTTTAATATGTGTCGTAGAAAAACTTAAAATTATTTCATAAAACACCAAAACAGACCAAGATAAACTTATAATCAAACAGCTTGAAGTTAAAACTCCCGCCCCCTTTTCTCCTAATTTTCTTCCCCCGACACCAGCTGCAAGGGCGCCCCCCACTAAAAGAAATAAAATACAAGTATACACCCTAGACCTTTGTCTCCCGTAATTCAACCAAACTAGACACAATATGACTCTAGCTAATCCAATCAGACAAAATCCCTAGCAATGAACACTTCCTTTTTCAGACCTCAAACAACTTGATATAACTTTCATACTTTAGAAGCAATCAGCAATTAACCAAAAGACCCCTTCAAAAAGCATCTGAATCAATCAATTGATTGTAACTTATAAAAATAAGAGAACCACTAATTTTTCGATCCTTTCGTACTAGAAAATAGTTATATCAATGTTTCTTCAAATTGTAGATAGAAACCAAGCTGTCTTACGACGCTTTTAACTCAAATCATGTACGGCTTTAATGGACGAACAGACCAACCCTTGGGAGCGACTGCACCCCAGGATGCCACAATTCAACATCGAGGTCGCAAACATCGTCGTCGATAAAAACTCTCTAACGTTATTGCGCTGTTATCCCCAGAGTAACTTTTATTTGTTTATCGTTAACTATTTCACCCTAAATTAACGGGTCACTTAAACCCACCGTCCAAAGATAAGTGTCTGCTCTGGGTCTCCCCCTGGCAGTCAGACACAATTAAATATGTATCTTAAGCCCGCCTTCGTTACTTTTTTAAAGGCGGTCGCCCCAACCAAACTGTCCCACTTATCAAACCCCAAAAACATAAGTTCGTGAGTTGCCTTTCTTCAAATAAAAAAGTGCGCTTTTCTAGCCTTAGTTGACCCGCACCACATTTTTAAACTATTTAAGTCAGCCACATAAGTTTCCAGTAAAGTTTCATGGGGTCTTCTTGTCTAACAATTTGGATGTAGCATCTTCACTACAAATTCAATTTCACTGGAAATTTCCTTAAGACAGTGAGACCTTCGTGACACCATTCATACCGGCCAACAATTAATTGACTATTGATTACGCTACATTATCACGGTCAGTGTTACCGCGGCCATTAAATTGTCTTTATTAAGTTGGCTCTACCAACCTTTTTAGATACAACCATTGGGCAGGTCTCACCCTTCATACTTCTACCTTCATATTAGCAAAGAGCTATGTTTTTGGTAAACAGTCGAGGCCTTGTGTTTTAACTTCTAATGAAAGCTAATAACTTGCCGAGTTCCTTAAAAAAACTTTCCCCCCCACTATCTCCCACTTGTGTTAGTTTACAACAGTAGTCTTTTGTTTTAATTATTTCCTGGCACATTGTGCGTTTATTACCATCCCCCATCGGGAACCTCCTTAGAGACTGTTTTGCCCAAACCAAAGGCACCTTTGGCTTGGTGACCAGGAGAGATGAGGCAACAATTTTTTTACTCATGTTCACATTTTCTCTTCTGATTCTTGGGCTCTCACCACCACTCAACAGTCTGTTCTACTACCAAGCAAACTACTTACTACCCCCAGAGTTTCAGTTCAATTTTTAGCCACCGTAATTTTTAGGGAAAAAGAGTTCTTGAATGAACTTCTACGCATTCTTTCAAAGATGGCTGGCTCCAAGCCTACCTCTTCATTGTCTAAATCCCACACTCCTTTTACACTTAATTATTGAATCCCTGACTTTAACTTCTAATTTGGGCTCTCCCCCTTTAACAACGGACCTGCTTGCCCCTTGTCTATCTGTCCACTTCGAATTTTATCTTTAAAGTCTATCCCCCCTAAGGCAATAGATCTTTACCCTAAAATTTTTATTAGGCGTCATATATATAAAAACTTAGATAATGAACAAAGCATAGGCCCATGATAAAACACCAGTTATAAGTTTCACACACTATATTTTAAACACCGCCCAACCCCTATGTGGACGCACTACTTCAATAGTTTTCGTAGAAAACCAGCTATCTCCAAGTCCGATTGGTCTTTCCCCCCTATCCACAGATCCTCCGAGGTTTTTGCTACAACCACCGGTTCGTTCATTAAACTGCCCATGGTTAGATCACTTGGTTTCGGGAAATTTGACTAAAGAGCCTTCTCGACTTCTCTTCACCTACATTTTACTTAAATTTGCCAAACGATATCTCATAAACCCATTATACAAAAGGTACACTGTTTTACAGTTGCTTTAAAAGACAGGATTCCAGATCTTTTCAAGTCTCTTTCAACTTTCCTTCACAGTACTCGCGCTTTCAGTATGGATTAACATTTAGTCTTAGATATGTGAACTCCTTTCTTCTACTATTTACTCACTCTCTGGGACTCCTCCGCTTTCGCTCCCTGCTACTTACAGAATCTCGTTTGATTTCTCTGCCCCACTCTGATACTAAGATGATTCATTTTTCAGTTCTCTACACTACGTCTCCGCATTGAAACACGAATTTAAAGCTTCTTCTTCGCTCTTTCGAACTTCCCGTCCAGTTTAATCCATCTTAGTTTTCCCCCTCTCTCCCTTTCTTTTCACCCAAGACTGTAGAGGTGGGAATCGAACCCACTTCTTCGGGGCATGAGCCCGACGACTTGCCCTTCGTCCTCTCTAC